GGTCGTGTGAACCAAAATCCTATTAATAGATACGAACACATTCCAACCAATTCCCAAAAAATATAAATTTGTATCAAATTTGAACTAGTAACTAATCCCAACATGGAAGTACTGAAAAAACTCATATAAGCAAAAAATCTCAAATATCCGTGATCATGAGACATATAATTATCACTATAAATCAGAACCATAATTCCAACAGTAGTGATTAATATTGACATAATAGAAGTAAGTGGATCGATCAAGTATCCGAATTCTAAAGAAAAATCATTATTGATAATCCAAGACCATACATATTGATAGACAGAACTGCTATTTATTTGCTGAATAGATAGATTCATAGAAAAAATCATGACTATACTTAACAATAAAACGCTCTGAAAAGCCCACATACGACGAAGACTTTTTGTTGCCGTCGGAAAAAGAAGAAGTCCCAATCCTATTAACATAGGAACTGGAAGTGGAATAAAAGGTATTATCCACGCATATTGATATGTCTGTTCCATAAAAAAAGTTTTTTATTCTTAATTAATTGTTTCCGATTCACCGGATCTTACCTCTTTCGAAAAAAGTCAATAAAAAATCAAGATATGCACTAACTTATTGAATCATTTTATATTAGTATTTATTCTGAGTCTTTTCAAAATCGTTCAAATATTCAAAACAAGAAGTTACAATTGGTCAAATGATATGACTAAGTGACATATAAAAACGAATACTTATAATAAGAAAATAAAAATATAGCAAGGATCTAAATTTAGGCTAAAAAGAGTACTTTATCCTGATATGAATTATAGGATTAACTAAGGGCATCGGTCTAATGAAAAAAACTCTTTATTTTAGTTAGTTTATTTCAACTCATTAACTAATTCATTATGGGATTGATTGTTTTCCATTTCAATAAAAACAATTGATTAGTAAGGTTTATAAGATTTTAGATCTAAAATGAACTTTTTTTATCGAGAAAGGATCAAAAATGACCGAGATCTTTTTTAGAAAACCACGTATCCTTTAACAGATTTATTACCAGTCTCATTCAAATTTTAAAATGGAAATGAGGTTTCTTTTTTCTCAAGTTTGACTAAAAAAAGACTCCATTTATTAGGCAAAAGTTTACAATCCTTTGAGGTATTTTATTAAATGTAAATAAAATATAGAATGAGGAAAATAAAGGTCTTTTAGGTTCTTTATTGATTTTATTAAGTTTGATTTAGCAGATTCTAAAGATATAACTTTGAGAGATAAACAACGAGAACTAAAAGTTCCAAACCAAAAATGTTTGGTTTTACGAATAGTGTATGGAAAAAAAATTTTTGATTTTTATTTCGAGTAATTTTTGGTCCAATTTTCACGGATCTTTGACATATCTATATTTCTTTTTTATGAAGCGAATCTTATTTAGATAAAAAATAGATAATGAATAAGAAATAAGAATTCGTTTTGAACAATAGATGTCTTTCACATCCAACTATAACAATGAGTAACTTTTAAATGGCAGTTCCAAAAAAACGTACTTCGATATCAAAAAAGCGTATTCGTAAAAATATTTGGAAAAGGAAAGGATATGGGGCGGCGTTAAAAGCTTTGTCATTAGGGAAATCTCTTTCTACCGGGAATTCAAAAAGTTTTTTTGTACGACAAAGGAAAAAAAAATAAAGAAAGAAAAAAAGACAAAATTTTTGATTTCTTTTTAGTATATTTTCACTCAAATTTTGGTGGTGGGGAGTCTTGTTTTCCCCATCGACCTTTACAAAAATGAAAAATTTTTATGTTTCTCGGGAAGGCCAGATATAATATTTTTAGTTCGAATTAATGAAGTGTTGAAACTAATTTATTCCATGTTAAAAATTTTTGGATAACTTTCTCACTTCTTAATTTATTTACTAATTAATTTATTTACTATAATTTATTTACTATATGGAATGAGTTTTCTATACATCTCCAATTTTCAGCCCAATCAAGAAAATCAATAAAAGAACTTAATTGTTGCAATATTATGTACAAAAAATGTGTCAGTTTGGAATAATCAAAAATAGACATATTTCAAATTCATTGAGAAAATTTATTTTTTGTTTCAACTTTATGAAATCAGATAAACCAGAAATAATGACAATAAAAGTAAAAAAATGAAACTAATGAACCCTCAAATTGACTTTTGAAAAATTGACTTTTGAACTCATTTTTTTATCAATTTGAATCTTTACTAAAAAAACTGATTTGATTGAATTGACTTGTTCAATCTCGACGATTGAATATAAATAGGCTATTATGAGTTCGAGCAAGCCGCTATGGTGAAATCGGTAGACACGCTGCTCTTAGGAAGCAGTGCTAGAGCATCTCGGTTCGAGTCCGAGTGGCGGCATGCCATCTTCTAAAAGAGATCCAATAGATCCTATAATAAAAATAAATTCAATTCCCCATTTCTATTTATTAATTAATTTTAATTGATATAGGGGATTCCCTCCCTTTTTTCATTTTTATGATATTTTCAACTTTAGAG